GAAATTCCTTGATTGGCTCTTCCCAGAGGAACGATCTATTTTATTTGATTGATGGATCCAATATTATAATGAATTAAAAAAGAGAGTTAATGAATTAAAAAAGAGAGTGTTCTTATTCGAACCGCCTTGTGATCTTCAACCAATTATGTGCTTCAATATAATTACCTGGAGTAAGCGCTATAGCTTGTTTCCAATATTCAGCAGCTTGATCGGACCAAGCCTCCGCAATTTCAGAATCTCCCTGTCGAATGGCCTGTTCTCCCCGGCCGGAATAGGTGGGTCAATTCCTTCCCTTAGAACCGTACTTGAGAGTTTCCTACCTCATACGGCTCAGTAATCAATTCTTTTGGTGTCCCATCTTAATCTACCATATCTAACTGAATAAGATTTCTCGTAAATCTATCCCATTTTTTTTTTCTCGGGTTAACCAGAAGAGGTTAATTACATGAGTTTCAAACTCTAATTTTGATCAATAATCAGTTTTATCTTTTCTCCCACCTTCAGAAGAACATAGGTATCTACCCCTATCGTTAGAATTTTCTGAAAGGTAACTATCTCGGTTTCATATAGAAAGTCATATAGAATCTTTGAAAAGGACTTTCCTCCAGAAGAAAGAAAGGACTTACTATCTTTGGGATCTGATGCTACACCGCTGCTCAATACCTTAGTAGATCGACTCTATTACATAAGTTGATTCCTAACTTTTATCTCATATCATGACATAAGTAAGCAGTTCTTATTGTATCGGCCCCCAAACCTCGCTAATTGATCTTTACGGTGCTTCCTCCATCAATTAGATCCTTTATCCATAGAATCTAGTATATAGGCCATACCTATTTCTTCATATTTCGGCTCGTATGAAGTCTCTTTCTTTGCTACAGCTGATAAAAATCGTTGCTTTGAACGATGCATATGTAGAAAGCCTATTTTGTTTCTAGTATTTACTAGAAGATTTGATCTTTCTTTCCTTCTTTCTATAGTGGAGATAGTCGCACGTAATGACAGATCACAGCCATATTATTAAAAGCTTGTGGTAAGAATGGGTTTCGTTCGAGTGCCCGGAAATAATATTCCAAAGCCTTCGTATGTTCTCCGTTGCTTGTGTGGATAAGGCCTATGTTATAGAGTATATAACTTCGATCATAGGGATCAATTTCTGGTCGCGTAGCTTCATAATAATTTTGTAAAGCTTCCGCATAATTTCCTTCGGATTGAGCCGACATCCGTTACGGTCGTTCATTCTATTCAAAGAATCTCCGTTCCAGAACCGTACGTGAGATTTTCATCTCATACGGCTCCTCCCTTCTGTGCATAGTAATAAGGGAAATAATCCATGGAATCAAAAAAGATTGAAATATTTTTATTATGAACTGACAGGGGCTGGTGTTTTTACAAGAAATCTCTAGCCATCCTTCCTGCAAGAGGTCTGTCTTTTCTTAACACCAAGCGTGTTGGTGCTAGATAGAAATGGTAACTCCAACAATTTCTTTGTCCTCAACGCCCCCTATTTCCAGGAATTAGTCACTTCAACGATCTTCGATGGTTATACGGGTATCCAAAGTACGAACGAGATGGATGTTTGTTGTCCCAACCATTCTTGTTAGTCCCGATCCCGATAAGGAAAAGGAGTAATTTATAACAAAGTTTTCGTGTTGTTGATTCCTAGGTGTAGTGCTTCTTCCCCTATGCGGCCTATTGGTACTAGTGAAGTAGTATTGACCTGCAATACAGAACCTATAGGTTAACCTTTCGCTCAATACTAGAATCGACAATTGAAGCATCTGAGGCTGCATCAATCGGGGATACACGACAGAAGGAATTGTTCTATCTCCAAACTAACTTCACCTTCATCAAGCGTAGGTTTATTTCAAGAATCTTTTTTCTTTGTATCCCGAATCATGTCTCTTTCTCATAAGACTGAGGGCGGTAAATAAATAAAAAAAAAAAAAGAATCAAATCGCACCATCTCTGTAATAGGTAAATGCCTCCTTTTCTCCTGAAGTTGTCGGAATTATTCGTAATAAGATATTGGCTACAATTGAAGAGGTCTTATCAATAAAATTTCCATTTATCCGAGATCTAGGCATAGTTAACAGTCCATTCGATAATTCTTCTCATTCCCCCTCGAGGGAAAATGATCCCACAAACAAAGGAATTGTACAGTACGAAATCACATAAAAACAAACAGACTCATTCTAAAAAAAAAGGATGTGGACCTTCCACTCAAATTGTCCCTTTTGGACAGGGATAGATAGGAAATATTTGAATCCGATTGGATTTCATTCAAATTGAGTAGTATACCAATTATTACTATTTTATCGAAGTTGAGGAATCAAGGAATTTTTCCTACGGATTCTGAGAACTCGAGAAGTTTTTTTGTATCCCTCGAGCCTGCGGAAGATCTTTCTTTGACGAAAAGTTTTCTATTTAGAATTTAATTGATCGGTCGTACCTGTATTGCAATAATATGAATGACTCGCTATTCACTCGGTTTCTGGGTCATAATCATAAGATTATGTAGGAGAGATGGCCGAGTGGTTCAAGGCGTAGCATTGGAACTGCTATGTAGACTTTTGTTTACCGAGGGTTCGAATCCCTCTCTTTCCGTACCTTCACCTAATTCACCAACGTTACCAACCGCAATGTATCAAATAACAATTGATACCATTATTCCAACAGTAAGACCTTTATTTGATAGAGATTCTTCCTAATTACTGTGGTATGGAAAATGCCGGAAAGAGTGGAAAAGAATGAAAATCTCACTGCTGATCCATTTGTGATACGTGAGTGGGAGAAAAATCCGGATCAAACCCCTTATTTACTTGACTTTGGCGAAAAAGGGGGGGCAAAATTGCCCGAAGCTTTGTTATTTTAGTTAGGTTCAAGTCTGACGAGAATAATATTCTACGACTAGCAACTCATTGATTTTCAAACCGATCCATTTACTATCTATTATTTGATTTACTAATCCTTTATATTGGGATGAGTGAAAAGTCAAATGTTTTGCCAATTCCTCGTGGGGGGATGAATCAATATAATTTTGAATCAAAGCTCTGGATCTTTGTTCATCTCTCGTAGTAATAATATCTCGGGGTTTGCAGCGATAACTTGGGATATTTACTATACGACCATTAACTAAAATATGTCTATGGTTAACTAATTGCCTGGCTCCGGGAATGGTCGAAGCCATACCCAATCGAAAAAGGATGTTATCCAAACGCATCTCAAGTAGTTGTAGTAAAACCTGCCCTGTTGACCCTTTGGCTTTTCCAGCTATACGAACATATCTAAGCAATTGTCGCTCTGTCAGACCATAATGAAAACGCAATTTTTGTTTTTCTTCTAGACGAATACGATATTGAGATCTTTTCCCGGAACGCGATTGGTTTCTAAGATCACTTCCCGGTCTAGGTCTTTTACTAGTTAGTCCCGGTAAAGCTCCCAGACGACGTATTTTTTTGAAACGAGGCCCTCGGTAACGAGACATAAAGACTCCCCCCCTTATTTTTTTATTGATTTTATTGAAATTTCATTTTACAGAATAAACCTAAGTCAGACTGAACTAAACGATAAACGAAGATAAATCTACTGAAGTACTACAAAGAAGAATGATGAATTGTATCAATATCCGGATTATTTTGTATATATAGGAAGTTAAGGATCCTTTTCTTGATTTGTTCTGTAGAGATTTCACTGCTCCAATCAGTTTTTTATTCATAGTTGTAAGTTCCCACGACATAATAGATCGGTGACCCGACATTTGTAAAAGAAAAAAGGGAGGAGTCTTTTCAATATTCCTTGATCTCAAGGAGACATTATCAATCATGGAAAAAATCGGACAAATAGAGAAAAGCCGGCTATCGGAATCGAACCGATGACCATCGCATTACAAATGCGATGCTCTAACCTCTGAGCTAAGCGGGCTCACATAACAGAAATAGTGCATAGGAATTCGGTAAACTACCGGAATCTTAACTATATAATAATTAATATTAATAGAATGAAGAATCGAATTCTATTCCATTAAAAATGATTAATTAATATCATAAGAATATTCTTCTATATTAGAATATAACTATAACTATATAGAATTTTTATTGAAAATTCGAGTGATTTATATTATCATTCTATTAATTCTTATTATATTTTCTATTATTATAGATTAGAAATTTTATTATTAGAAATTTCGATTTCTTTGATTTCGAATTTTTTTTCTTTAAATGCAAAATATTACATTTGAAATAATTATATATAACTATATCCATATTAGTTATAGCAGATTCTATTAATTCTAAATTCTATTAGATTAGAGCGGATCGGTCCTAAGGAAAGGATAAGATAAGAATGCAATTCAGATCATAATGAGACATTCCTCTGGTTTCATTCGGAAAGGGAGGAGATAGGACGAAAAAAAAAAAGAAGAATGAATATCGACCGTTCCAGTATTCCCAATCGCGCGGGAAAAATGAGAGGGAGAGAGACATGTATATGTGGGATATATCCATCCATATTGAATTGCAGATACATCAATGATAGAATCATTTCCGATTGGACCAAATACTGGCCCACCGATAGAGATGAAAGAAGATGGGTAAGAAATAGGAGCAGACACTTTTTCGATATAGGAATCGGTATCTAATGAATTCAAGGGTTCCAACATAAGAGGGGGGATCACAATGAGATCTCGGCCTCATAAGGGGGATATGGCGAAATTGGTAGACGCTACGGACTTGATTGGATTGAGCCTTGGTATGGAAACCTACTAAGTGGTAACTTCCAAATTCAGAGAAACCCTGGAATTAAAAATGGGCAATCCTGAGCCAAATCCTGTGTTCAAAAAACAAGGGTTCAGAAAGCGAGAATCAAAAAAGGATAGGTGCAGAGACTCAATGGAAGCTGTTCTAACAAATGGAGTTGACTGCATTGGTAGAGGAATCGAATCCTTCTATCGAAACTACAGAAAAGATGACCCTGTATACGTACGTATACATACTGAAATA